AGTTTCTCAAATTTTGCACGTGTAATACATGTTCCTTCTATTTCTCCTAGTAAAGCTCTTCGCATCGCGATGCCTATTGTATCGGCTTGGCCTTTCATAAGTGGGGCCAGAATAAAGCGTCCATAATAAAGACGCTTACTGTCTGCTCTTGATTCAACACACTTCCACTGCAGTGTCCGAGTAGATACTGTTACTTTCTCTCGAACCATAGTAATATTATTTGATCAAATCATTGAATTATTTATTTCTCTTGAAATCTCTTCAATGGTTACACACGTCTTTTTTTGGGGGGCCTACAGCCATTATGTGGCATAGGGGTTACATCCCGTATGAAACTTAATAGTATACCACTTCTACGAATAGCTCTTAATGCCGCATCTCTCCCGAGACCGGGGCCCTTTATCATGACTTCTGCTCGTTGCATACCTTGATCCACCACTGTCCGAATAGCATTTCCCGCTGCGGTTTGAGCGGCAAATGGTGTTCCTCTTCTTGTACCCTTGAATCCACAACTACCGGCGGAGGACCAAGAAATTACTCGCCCTCGTACATCTGTAACAGTCACAATGGTATTGTTGAAACTTGCTTGAACATGAATAACTCCCTTTGGGATTCTACGCGCATTCTTACGTGAACCAATACGTCTATTTCTACGTGAACCAATTTTTGGTATAGGTTTTGCCATATTTTATCATCTCATAAATATAAGTCAGAGATATATGGATATATCCATTTCATGTCAAAACGGATCCTGGTTTTTTTACTGATTTTTTTGTACATCTGTATATCAGGTCCTTTAGATTTCGGGAGTCCTTTTTGATTTAAAACAATTATCCTTGTCTTTGTTTATGTCTCGGGTTGGAACAAATTACTATAATTCGTCCCCGCCTACGGATCAATCGACATTTTTCACAAATTTTACGAACGGAGGCCCTTATTTTCATATTTGTCACTCCTTTTCTTAATTCTGAATCTACTTAATTTAATTGGAAGAAAATAAATTTCTTAAAATTTTTAACTTCGAATTGTATCCCTACGAAAGAATGTTGAAATCAAAAAATCACCCAATTATTTGAGTCTTTACTTTTGAATATACTGAATATAATATTCAAATTATATTCCCTTTAGTTGAATCATAAGAACTTACCATAATTTTGTTAATTTATAGGGAGTATATGTATAAAATTACGTTGAACCTTTCCCGAAGCAAAACCTAGAATCGGATTGATTTTTGTTATCTAAACGAACTCGAAACATACATACCATTGGGACGTAGCTCAGTAATTAAACCTTCGCAAATCTGTTTTTGTTCTTTCTCTTGCATTCCAGGTAAAACGGCTTTGAAACATCAACTAATTAAAGAGGCATAATATTATCAACCTACCTTTTACTCTTTCTTTTCACAAATATGAGAATTTCGCATATGATTTGGCTATCAGAAAGATTACCATATATAACACAAAATTTCCCCGCCGATTCCTTCTATTCGAGCCTCTCGGTCTGTCATTATCCCTCGAGAAGTAGAAAGAATTACAATCCCCATTCCGCCTAAAATTCTCGGAATTCGTTGATAGTTAGAATAGATTCGTAGGCCGGGCCGACTGATCCGTTTTAAATTTAAAACAGTTCTATATGGTCCTTTCCTATTTCTTCTATGTCGTAGGGTTAAAACCAAAAAAAAATTATTGCTTTCCTGATGTTTTCTCACGTTTTCAATAAAACCTTCTCGTAAAAGGATTTTAACAATATTTTCAGTGATATTAGTAGATGGTATTCGAACTGTTCTTTTTTCATTCATGTCAGCATTGCGTATAGAGGTTATTATGTCAGCAATAGTGTCTTTACTCATGATAAACTAAGATTATTGTTGCCCCCGAATTTTGATATAATCAACATGCTCTATTTCTTTTTTTTTTCTAAATTCATAAATATTTATGAATTTTAAAAGGTATATACGTGATATACAAACAATCTACTAATTAAAGTAATCCATTTCATTCAAATATTATAAACTATATCATGGTATTCCCTTATAATACTTCGGGTGCTAATGAAACTATTTTAGTAAAATTTAACTGTCTTAATTCCCGGGGGATCGCGCCAAAAATTCGGGTTCCCTTTGGATTTCCTTCTTGATCAATAACAACTGCAGCGTTGTCATCATATCGTATTATCATACCGTTGTCGCGTTTGAGTTCTTTACAAGTACGTACAATTACAGCTCGGATCACTTCTGATCTTTCTAGAGGTGTATTTGGCACTGCTTCTTTGATTACAGCAACAATAACGTCACCAATATGAGCATATCGTCGATTACTAGCTCCTATGATTCGAATACACATCAATTCTCGAGCCCCGCTGTTATCGGCTACATTCAAATAGGTTTGAGGTTGAATCATATCTTTTTTTATTGATTTTGTCTTTTCAATGTAAAGGGTGAAAAAAAAAGAAATATTGTTTGTTCAAAACAAGAAACCTACAATTGTTTTTTTTTATCAAAAAAATGATTTCCTTTTGTTCTACATTTCTATCCTATACCGAAAGAATGAATTGAGTTCGTATAGGCATTTTTGATGCCGCTATTGAAATAGCCCTTCTGGCTATATTTTCTGCCACTCCGCTCATTTCATAAAGTATTCTGCCGGGTTTAACAACAGCTACCCAATATTCGGGAGATCCTTTCCCCGAACCCATACGCGTTTCGGTTGGTCTTACTGTAACTGGTTTGTCTGGAAATATACGTACCCATATTTTTCCACCGCGGCGTGCGTTTCGTGTCATTGCGCGACGCCCCGCTTCTATTTGTCTAGACGTGATCCAAGCGGGTTCAAGTGCTTGAAGAGCATATCTACCAAAGCAAATACGATTACCTCGATAAGATATTCCTTTCATTCTTCCTCTATGTTGTTTACGGAATCTGGTTCTTTTGGGGTTATAGTTGATGGTTGTTTATCAATTCCATCCATCTCTATTACAGAACTGGACATGAGAATTTCTTCTCATCCAGCTCCTCGCGAATTAAACGATTAAAAATCAAATACATGGTGAATAATATACTGAATCGGGGTATTCTTTAAAATTCCATTTATTTAATAGAATAATATAATTTTTTTCTTTTGATTTTATATATATATATAATTAACCACGTATTCTATTTAATCTTATAATGAATCTTTATTTGATTTTGCTTTTTCTTATCATATCGAATTTATTCAACCTTCATAAAAAAAAATTCGCGGGCGAATATTTACTCTTTCAACATTCAGTTGTAAGATTAGTCTATGACAACACAATCTTTCAAAAAAAAATTTGGTTCGTTCCGCCATCCTACCTACTGAATCATTAGGATTCCTTTTCAATAGAATCTTATGCATTCACAGGTTCTATCGTCCCCACCACCTCTTGAGTAATGATTAGGTCTGAATTCTACAACGGAGCTCCTAATGAAATTTTTGAGTCAACCTTCTCAGTCTTTATTGGCTCGGGGCTCTTTATTTGTGGTTCTATCCACGTATTTGTCTAATTAGGGATCAATCAGTATTGATGCTTTATTACATTCTTTTTTATGAGATGACTCATAGACCGTACATATTGGAATCGTATATCGTTGGTATTCTTTTTCTATCTTTCTCTCACCTTTCCATTTATCTGTATCCTTTTCTTGCTTTACAACCAATAATCAGATTGGTTTATATTTTTTTTTTGCAAAAAAGATTTCAGTTGCTACAATGATATGACTTATATATATATCCTATATATCTATATCATATTTTGACTGGCTCTTTCTTTATATCCAGATAATGCGAAGCAATGAGTTGGTTATTAGTTCTATAGTTATTAGTTCGTACTACGAGTTATTCCATTTTTTTGAAACCTAATCCTAATAGAAAAACCAACGAGTCACACACTAAGCATAGCAATTATATCAAATGATTAATTGAATTTTTATTCAACCTTATAGAATTGTTCATTTTTTTATCATTAAATAGAAATAGAACTAAATACAAGTTAAGTAAATGTTTATTATTCTTCGTTTACAAATATCCAAATTTTGATACCTAATACCCCATAGATAGTTCGAACTGCGTAGGAGCAATAGTCTATTTTGGCTCGAATGGTTTGTAGAGGAACCCTACCTTCTCTGATCCATTCGACACGTGCAATTTCTTTTCCGTCGATACGACCTGCAATTTGTACTTGAATTCCTTTTGTACCTGCTTGCTCAGTTAATTCAATAGCTTTTTTCATTGCTTTGCGAAATGAAACTCTATTTTTTAATTGCCCGGCTATAAATTCCGCAAGAATATTGGGGTGCCCATAAGGGTTTACAATTCTTGTAATAGCAATGTTGAGTTTTCGGTTTACACAATTGAGTTCTTTTTGTACATTGAATTGTAATTCTTCGATTTTTCGAGTCCTTTCTTCTATTAATAACTTGGGGAATCCCATATAGATTATCACTTGAATCAAATCGATTCTTTTTTGAATCTCTATACGTGCAATTCCCTCGACATTAGAGGATATTTTCAGATTTTTTTGTACATAATTTTTGATACAATCTCGTATTTTTTGATCTTCTTGTAGATCTTCGGAATAATTTTTGGGTTGTGCAAACCAAAGAGAATGATGCCCTTGGGTTGCGCCCAATCTGAAACCAAGTGGATTTATTTTTTGTCCCATAGTCCCCCACTACTATATATATCGTGAAACATCATATCGGTGTGTTTTTTTTTTTTTTATTCGTTCGGATTTTTTTAAGCATAACATAATATAGCGTATTTGTAGTTTTTCTAATATGGAATATTCTTTCTTTAAATATTCCTCAGCTGCTTTTTCCTTTTATCTTTTCCTTTTATCTATATTCTAGTTGTTCATCTGTTCATCTACAGATATATCTTTTAACACAATAGTTATATGACAGGTGGATCTTCTTATCGGATAACTCCGTCCTCGAGCTCGGGGTTTTAATTTTTTCACAGTCGTACCCTCGTTGACTTCTG